ATGATCCATCAACCTGCTGGTTCTTTTTCTGAAGTAGCAACGGGAGAATTCATCCTGGAAGTGGGAGAACTGCTAAAACTACGTGAAACCCTGACAAGGGTTTATGTACAAAGAACGGGCAAACCCCTATGGGTTGTCTCCGAAGACATGGAAAGAGATGTTTTTATGTCAGCAACGGAGGCCCAAGCTTATGGAATTGTTGATCTTGTAGCGGTTGAATGACAATAGCCTGGATTTCGCGTCAATTCGTGATTTGAAATTACCCCTGCCAAGTTTCATATTAATATTCTATGACTTTTCTTTACTATTCTATTGATATTGAATAAAAGGAATTCATAATCATGCGGTTAGGATCGATCTAAACCAGCCCATTATGTATATGATTCAACATGCCAACGATTAAACAACTTATTAGAAATACAAGACAGCCAATTAGAAATGTCACAAAATCCCCCGCGCTTCGGGGATGCCCTCAGCGTCGAGGAACATGTACTAGGGTGTATGTGCGACTCGTTCAGATCATGAACTAGAACAAAGGGAACAAAGGAAAGAGAGCAATGTTCGAATATCAATGATCAAATAGGATAGAACGGAAAAAGAACTACATTTCCTATCTAATAAAAATAAGAAAATGGAGCATATCCCTTTTATTGTGTATGAAATTTATGGTTTCTATTGGTGTAAATCCACTCACCTCAATTCAAGATGAGAAGCAATTCTCCTTTGGTAGCAAATGGTTATCCATTAAGCGGAGGAAATCTTAGTTAATATAGACCCCTCTTGCAAGAACGGACTAACAGGGTCAGCTACCCAGCCAACCTTCATAATTAAATACCGTTACTATATAGGTAGAGCTCGTTGTGAAAGACCTATTACTGGATAATTCATGGGTAGAGCCGAAGAATGTGAACTATACAAGTTAGCAATAACATTGATTAAATGAAGTAAAGGCTCCGGTGTATAGAGAAGACCTCACCGTTTAAAAAGTAACCATAGAAACGATGGAATCCACTATTTCTTTATCATTGCTATTTTTTTTTAATACCTAGTATAGTACAATTTCGTATTTCGAGGTAAAACGCCTAGAAAAAATAAAAAATCGTGGTTGGGAAGGTTATAGTAGCCAAAGCCGTTGGAATTTTTAGTTTATACATTGGAAAAATCCGTTTTGTTATTAATATACTAGGAAAGGGGCAAAAGAATAACTGAAAGAAAGGAAATCTCTTAGTTATTCGTGAAAGTTTCATTTATTCAATGACCAGAATTAGACGGGGATATATCGCTCGGAGACGTAGAACAAAAATTCGTTTATTTGCATCAAGCTTTCGGGGGGCTCATTCAAGACTTACTCGAACTATTACTCAACAAAAAATAAGAGCTTTGGTTTCGGCTCATCGGGATAGGAATAGGCAAAAAATAAATTTTCGTCGTTTGTGGATCACTCGAATAAATGCAGCAATTCGTGAAAGGGGGGTATGCTATAGTTATAGTAGATTAATAAACGGTCTGTACACGAGACAGTTGCTTCTTAATCGTAAAATACTTGCACAAATAGCTATATCAAATAGGAATTGTCTTTATATGATTTCCAATGAGATCATAAAAGAAGTAGGTTGGAAGGAATCCACCGGTTAAACGGAGTTGCCCGGAGAATGAACTCCGGGAAGGTCGAATAAAAATGAATAGAATATGATAAAATATGAGAAAGTAGTCAAAATAAATATGAATCAACACGTTCAATAAAAAAAATTGATTCTTCCCAGATTATTATTTTTTTTTCTTACGACACGAGAATTCAATCCGGATTCTTGGATTTTTCCAACAAAATATCAATCCCTGTTTGAGTTCGGATGGGAATTCGAATTCAAGTGAAGAAAAAGTAAACCTATCTTTTTCTGGCTCTAAGACTAGGAGTTCTAGTGGTCGACTCGGTTCTTTCAAATTGTTTCTCATTATTAAGAAAAGGTAACAAAGATAAAATACGAGCTTGTTTTATAGCAATAGTAATTAATCGTTGTTGTTTCAAGGTCAATCTATTCACTCGTCTAGATAATATTTTTCCCTGTTCACTAATAAATCGACTAATTAAACTCATGTTTTTATAATCAATTCGATCCCCCGATTGGATCGGGGGCAAACGCCTACGAAAAGATCGCTTGGATTTAAGAAAAGTTCGCTTGGATTTATCCATGGTTTGGTTAGTTTATTTCTTATCCCTAAAATCCTATTTCAGCCGTATCTCTAATTAGAAGAAAAAAATAGGATTTGGTTTGTTTAGAATTATCTTTAACTATGTTAAATATGTTATATATCTATATAATGTCATTTTTTCCATTTCCTTGTAAGATAAGGGCGCAGGTGCTGGGTTCGATCTATTTCTTTACCTCCCCGTGAATCGTATGTTTGTAACAATATGGACAGAATTTTCGCAACTCCAATCGATTAGGCGTATTGTGCCGGTTCTTTTGAGTAATATATCTGGAAATGCCCGTTGATGCCTTATTAACATTAACGCCGTTTCGAACACAAGCGGTACATTCCAAAAGAACCGGTATTCGCACATCTTTACCCTTGGCCATGAACCTCCTTTGGATTTTTCATTTACTCAACTCTTCCTCTTTCAATCCGAAACGAAAAAGAAGAAAGGAAGGAAAAAACAAATATAGAATTTGTAACTTGCTATCCTCTTATGCAAGATTTCACTACAATCAATATAGCAAATAAGATAGAAAGATTTATAAACTAGATTTCAAATCACAGTACAGTATTTCATATAAGTATCTTGTATAATACTCTTTTCCTAGAACCACAGTTTGTATTCTACTTCCATAGAAATTTCATATTAATTTAATTACAAACAACCTGAACCCGAGTCTCGCAGCTGTTGAATGCACTTATATTCTTTCTCTTTCCTCCCTTATTCTAAAAAAGGGAAAAAAGAGAAAAGAGGGGGGCTGGTATTTAATTGTATCTCTAATCTTCTTTATCCCTTCCCACGTCAATAACTAGAATGAAAAAAAGGGGAACGTCAACGCATCCGGGAAAAAACGATTAATCTCTATCAATAAACCTGCCAAAGAACCGAACCATAGAGTACTTAGTACCGGTGCTACGGAAAGATATGTTTTTAGATCTCGCATTGAAAAACCTCCTTCATTTTATTGTAATACAGAAACATATTGAAATGTACAATCATCCAGGAAATAAGATTTCCTTTTTGTTCGTTCAATACAGAAAAAAACGTCCTTTCTTCCACAATATTCCCCCAAAAGACTCATTTATTTTTCCTAGGGGTTCCATTCCATTTTTCATATAGATAGAAGTATTTTACTATTATTATATGTTAAATGAGACCAAAAAGACGAAATGGACATAAAAATTCTAGATTTTAATATAGGAGATAACGATGTGGAAAACAAGACAAGAATTCTCTACAATGACACTGTAGACCAATGGAAGGGATGTAGCGCAGCTTGGTAGCGCGTTTGTTTTGGGTACAAAATGTCACGGGTTCAAATCCTGTCATCCCTACCTATTACTGCTCCTTTGAGCAGTAACGAGGGGTTTTTTTAGATCAATTCACGTTGGACTCAATTCACATTGGACATATCATATAAAATCTTTCATTGTTATGATACTATATAGTGTATGCATACAAGATGTATTGTGGCCAATCCTTTTCTTTACAGTCTTCTTTTTTATGATAAGAAAGCGCTCTTAGTTCAGTTCGGTAGAACGTGGGTCTCCAAAACCCGATGTCGTAGGTTCAAATCCTACAGAGCGTGATTCGGATCTTCTTCGATCGAATTCGGCTGAAGCACTAACTGTAACGGCAATCTGAATTTGACCTCCTGAATATTAAAGAAAGGAGGAGGTCAATCAAAAAAAAAGATATTAATTAATCAAAGGTCCAACTGATCGCCACGCCTGTATTGTAAATATGCAGTTACAAATAATCCAGCCAAAGTAATAGGAATTAGACCTAACACGATTCCAAATAGAAAAACTTCAATCATTTCAATTTGTTTGAAAGGAGAAAAAAAGAGGTAATATCTATACCTAAATATTAATCCGAATTACCGTGAATCTCAATGACCACGAAATTGGCAATTCACACGGTAAGTAACTATAAATACACAGAAGTTCGCGGAAAGATTTCCTTTTTTGAATTGTGCAATGAATTTCAAATCAGTCGTATCTTGCTCAGACCAATAAATAGAGCTGAGGTTATAGTTAAAGCCGCCAGTAGAAAACCGAAATAACTAGTTATGGTAGGCATGAAGGAGCTAAATGAAATATGTTCTTTTTATACATATGTTTATAAAAAAGCACTTACCTGAGTTTCCTTTTTTGCAAAATAGGATATAAAAAAAATACCAATTGAAATATTTTGATTGATCTATCATTATAGACAGCACTAACAAGGATAAAGTCACAACTGTATAAAAAGAAATGGATTCATCATCTGTAACATCTACCCATACCGCCAATCAGGGAATTCATGCTTGGATAATTTTTCAACTCAACTTATAAACTAATAATAAGAACTGGGTCATTTAATTTCGTTTTAAAATGAAACTCTTTTCGAATCATTATGGAATGAAATTATCAAATTATTCCTCTTTTTATCAGTTCTTTTTTTTTTTTGTATCGAATCAATTTTATATTTTAGAGCGAACAGTAATCTTATAAAACTTTTACTTTGATTTTAACTAATTAGATTCCGTAATAGGTTAACTGATATAATATCTTGAATGAATGAGAACAAAAAGTTATCACATGATCACTCGAAAAAAAAAATAGGTGTTTTGGTTCAACTATATTCTAAGACTAGTCATTTCTATTCTCTTTTGCTTTAGAAGTTCTATTTTGTATCTTTCCAGAAATCCGCATTTTTGTAGTTAGGTCAAGAAAGAACCTTCCGATTTCGATCTAATACAACAATGCATGCATCACTATTAGTGATTCCAATTATTTCATTCTTTGTTCTTTTTCGTTTA